ATTTGAACCTACGACATCGGGTTTTGGAGACCCACGTTCTACCGAACTGAACTAAGAGCGCTTTCTTATCAGAATTTTTTTGAACCCCAATACACCTTGCATGTATATATATAATATAGCGTTTCTAAACTAAAAATGAAAGAAATATCATGTATGTCCAATTTAATTGATCTCAATTTATTCCTCCTTATTGCTCATAGGAGAACTAAAGTAATAGAATAGGTAGGGATGACAGGATTTGAACCCGTGACATTTTGTACCCAAAACAAACGCGCTACCAAGCTGCGCTACATCCCTTTCAATTGGTCTACAGTTTCATTGTAGAGAATCCCTGTCTTCTTTTCCATAGTGTTATTTCTTCCATTGATATACACAATTTTTATTGTCATTTCTTCTTTTTTGGGGGGACTCATGTCATATAACATATTGTATAACATATAATAAAATAATAAAAGACTTATCTATACCCATATGAGACGTTAAAAACAAAAAGAAGGAGGATTTTCAATGCGAGATCTAAAAACATATCTTTCCGTGGCACCAGTACTAAGTACTCTATGGTTCGGATCTTTAGCAGGTTTATTAATAGAGATCAATCGTTTATTCCCCGATGCGTTGACATTCCCCCTTTTTTCTTTTTAGTTATTGATACGGGAAGGGGATTAGAGATACAATCAAATCAAATAGCTGTAACTAATTAATTGCTATTTTTTTTTTTGAAAAAGACTAAAGTCTATTCAATCTCAGCGAAAATCCCGGCTTAAATTTATATTATAATAGAGTGACAACGGGGATGGAAATGTGCTCCTAGGGCAACAGTATCATAAAAAATAGTTAAATAAGATACTGTACTGCAATTAGAAATATAGTTTGAAATAATTGTATTCCTTATTATTTACTCTTTTTTGACTATTACTCTAATGATTGTAACGAAATCTTTCGTAATTAGATTTAGAGTTAGCAACTTCTATTTTTTCTTTGTTCCTTTCTTATCTTATTCGCTTCAGATTGAAAAAATGGAAGAGTTGAGCGAATCAAAAACCAAAGGGGGTTCATGGCCAAGAGTAAAGATGTCCGAGTAACAGTTATTTTAGAATGTACCAGTTGTGTCCGAAACGGGGTTAATAAAGAATCAACGGGCATTTCCAGATATATTTCCCAAAAGAATCGACACAATACGCCGAGTCGATTGGAATTGAAAAAATTCTGTCCCTATTGTTACAAACATACGGTTCATGGGGAGATAAAGAAATAGATCGAATGCAGGTCTGTTTGTCACTCTTCCAAGGAACATTAAAAATGACATATTATATATATAATATATATTTTAATATAACTAAAGTAAATCCTAATTTCTATTTCTTCTATTTCAGTTGGATCTAAAAAAAAAAGAATTAGAACTTAGAAATAGGATTTTCAGGGATAAGGAACAAACAAACCATGGATAAATCCAAGCGACCCTTTCTTAAATCCAAACGATCTTCTCGTAGGCGTTTGCCCCCGATTCAATCGGGGGATCGAATTGATTATAGAAATATGAGTTTAATTAGTCGGTTTATTAGTGAACAAGGAAAAATTTTATCTAGACGCGTGAATAGATTGACCTTGAAACAACAACGATTAATTACTATTGCTATAAAACAAGCGCGCATTTTATCTTTGTTACCTTTTCTTAATAACGAGAAACAGTTTGAAAGAACCGAGTCGACCGCTAGAACTACTGGTTTTAGAACCAGAAATAAATAGGCTTACTCTTCAATCAAATCAAAATTCCAATATGCTATGAACTCAAACCCAGATGGATATTTTGTTCGAAAAATAAGAAAATCTAAATTTAATTTTCGTGTTGTAATAAAAAAAAAGAATCGGGGAAGAATAAAAGTTTTTTTGTTTGAGCGCGTTAACTCATTTTGACGACTTTATCATCTTATCAATTTTTCCTTATACTAATTTAGACTATATCTTCCCGGAGTTCATTCTCCGGGGGATGTCATTTAAGTTTTTCGGTAAATTCCTTACAATCCCTTTCCTCTATGATCTCATTAGAAATCATATAAAGACAATTCCTATTTAATATAGCTATTTGTGCAAGTATTTTACGATTAAGAAGCAATTTACTCTTGTACAGATCATTTAGAAATTTACTATAACTATAGGATACTTTATTTTCGCGAATTACTGCATTTATCCGAGTGATCCACAAACGACGAAAATCCCTCTTTTGCCTATCTCTATCCCGATGAGCAGAAACCAAAGCTCTTATTTTCTGTTGAGTAATAGTTCGAGTAAGTCTTGAATGAGCCCCCCCAAAGCTTGATGCAAATAAACGGATTTTTGTTCGACGTTTACGAGCTACATATCCTCGTCTAATTCTGGTCATTGAATAAATGAAACTTTGATGAATAACTAATTGATTTCCGTTCTTTTAGTTATTATTTTCCTCTTTACTGGTCGATTAATAACAAAACAGATTCTTCCAATGTATAAAATAAAAATTCCAATGGCTTTGGCTACTATAACCTCCCCGACCACTATATATATATTTTTGCATTTCACCGCACAAAAACATAGTAAATATCAAACTAAAATTTAAATGGATATGGATAAAGAAATAGTGGTTCCATCGTTTCTATGGTTACTTCTTAAACGGTGAGGTCCTTTCTATACACCGGAACCCCTTCCTTCATTTAATCAATATTATTGGTAACTTGTACAGTTCACATCCTTTGGCTCTACCCATGAATTATATTATTTAGTAATAGGTCTTTCACAATGAGATCTAACCCATACAGTAACGGTATTTAATTATGAAAGTTAGCTAGGTAGCTGACCCTGTTAGTCCGTTTTTGCAAGAGTGGGAACATAATTTTTCTGCTTATATATTTCCCCCGCTTAATGGATAACCATTTCTTACCAAAGGGGAATTGCTTCTCATCTTAAATTCAGGTGATTGGATTTGCACCAATGGAAACCATAAATGGAATACACAGGGAGATAATGGATCTTTTTGTAGATAGTGAGTGGAATTCTTCCATTGTATCCTATCCTACTCATATTCTATTTCTATCCTATTCACTGGTATTGATTGATCATTGATACTGGAAACATACAGTTTGTCTTTTTTTGTGTCCCAGCCCTAGCTCATGATCTAAACGTGTCGCACATACACCCTAGTACATGTTCCTCGGCGCTGAGGACATCCCCGAAGAGCGGGGGATTTCGTGACATTTCTTATTGGCTGTCGTGTATTTCTAATAAGTTGCTTAATGGTTGGCATGCTGTATCGTATACATAATAGGCTGGTTGAGATCGATCCTAACCCGATGATTATGAATCGCTTTTTTTTTTTTATCTATTTATATTTAATAGAATATTAAACCCGGTAAGAATATAAAGAAAATCTCAACACAACAATAGTCAATAGTAGGGATTTCAGCGAAATCCTTCATTCAACCGCTACAAGATCAACAATTCCATGAGCTTGGGCTTCTGTTGCTGACATAAAAACATCTCTTTCCAGATCTTCGGATACAACCCATAAGGGTTTGCCCGTTCTTTGTACATAAACCCTTGTGATGGTTTCGCGCAGTTTCAGTAGTTCTTCCGCTTCCAAGATAAATTCTCCCGTTTGTGCCTCATAAAAAGAGGCTGCGGGTTGGTGAATCATTACCCTGATGATAAATAAATGGTTTCTCTATCTTGCAGGATGATGAGGTGCAAAAAAAAAAAAAAAAACAATTGAAGAACCGTACGGGCATTTTTTGTGCAGTGCATACGGCTCTCTAATGGAATTTACTTTTACCTTCCAGCCAATAAAGAGAAAATCTAGGATCTATCAGACGCAGATCGGTAAATGATCCAATTACCACCCTTCCTTTCGGGGGAGTTAAAAAATACTATGATGGTTCCGTTGCTTTATATATTTATTTCGTCTGTGATTCAGCAATCCCAAAGTTTTTTTGAGCTAAGGCAAAAAACGAATCTTTTCTATAAAAAAGAAATATTGTTAAAACGCTTCCGGTGTGAAAACAAAAAAAAAGTTTGTGCCGCTTAAATGGACTACCCCACGATAAAATTAGGAATATCTTATTATCTCATACTACTCTTTCGATACATAATTAAAAAAAAAAAAGAGAGTTTTCTCATATCAAATTCGAAGTGCCATGCTATTATTACTTAATATTCCTGCTAAGGCATAGTCTTTTTTAAAAAACTCAATGGCGCCAAGCGTGAGGGAATGCTAGACGTTTGGTAATTTCTCCTCCGACCAGGATAAAGGATCCCATTGAAGCGGCCAATCCCATGCATATTGTATGTACATCTGGTCTTACAAATTGCATAGTATCGTAAATAGCTACTCCGGGTATTACCCATCCTCCGGGAGAATTTATAAACAAATAGAGATCTTTGGTATCATCCTCTATACTGAGATATACCATAAGACCAATAAGTTGATTTGAGATCTCACTATCAACCTCTTGGCCTAAAAAAAGCAATCTTTCTCGATAAAGTCGGTTGATTAGGATAAAAAACTATCCCTTAGGAACCGTACATGCACCTTTTGAGGCATACGGTTCAAAAAATCGCGGAAAAAAGATCAATGTATAAGATTCCAGCCCCTTTATTTTGGCTTAGAGTAGGTTCTATCTAACTTTTAACAAAGGAACCCTTTTTCTTCCATAAAAAAAAAAGATAAGTTTTTGCTCATTTTTCTATAACCTATAATACGAAATTCACTACACTTATCAAACAAACTTCTCATTGATATATTGTTTCATCGAGATCCAATCCAAATTACGATGTAATTTTCTTGTTCCTGAAGGGGCCCCTTCCATTTTTTTAGGTTTATGCTCTACTCCAGGTAAAGATTTCCCCGATTTCTATTTGCACATATAGGATAAATGCTCCCAATACCACTTCTTTTTTTAATTCATTTGATGCCTTTCTTCCGTCAAATAGTTGAGGTATTCAGCATATTATTCTATTCGATTAATTAACACTTTGAGATCACCCCTCTTTCTAATTTAATAATAAAATCGTTTATGATACAAGTAGTAATCGACGATCTATTACTAAATTGGGTTTTTTCTAAACGGAGCCTGGATACTTGATTTTCTTGGTCCAACCAAGCCAACCATAAATAAGTTTTATTGAGATGGTAATATTAATCTGGATCCCCCCAAAACGGATCTAATTGCACCTCACGCGCCAAATTTTTAATAAATTGATTGGGTGAAACAAAGGATATCTCGATCGAGGGAGAGAACGGGGAAATCCCATATGACCCAATATATCTGACAAGCCGCACTATACGTCAACCCAAGATGCATCTTCCTCTCCAGGACTTCGAAAAGGTACTTTTGGAACACCAATAGGCATTAACAAAAAATGAAGTACTATATTTCACTTTGATGTGGAAACGTAATAATGGGTTTAATTGTCTTCATAAAAATTGGCCGTTATTCATTTTAGCCATGGTCAGAAAGGAAGACAGAATTAATAAAGTAACTAATAAAAATAGGTCTTTCGAATGATGACTAAGTATGGATGGATTCACTCATAGAAAATGGGCTCAACCCACCATTGCATATTGGGGCTTATCGGGTATAGAATAGATCTGCTTCTCTTTGTTCCTACGAACAGAATTGTTTGATTATTGCCAGCAGAAGAGAACAAATATTATCTACTGCTCGGAGAGAATCCACTGAAGGGGGGAGGTCCATAGTATCGTTTTAAAAATGCAATAAAGTTACATAGTCTTTATCTTTATTTGATAAAAAGGGGTATTTCCATGGGTTTGCCTTGGTATCGTGTTCATACCGTTGTATTGAATGATCCCGGTCGGTTGATTGCTGTCCATATAATGCATACAGCTCTGGTTGCTGGTTGGGCCGGTTCAATGGCTCTATATGAATTAGCCGTTTTTGATCCTTCTGATCCCGTTCTTGATCCAATGTGGAGACAAGGTATGTTCGTTATACCCTTCATGACTCGTTTAGGAATAACTAATTCGTGGGGTGGTTGGAGTATCACAGGGGGGGCTGTAACGAATTCAGGCATTTGGAGTTATGAAGGTGTGGCCGGAGCGCATATTGTGTTTTCTGGCTTGTGCTTCTTAGCAGCTATTTGGCATTGGGTGTATTGGGATCTAGCAATATTTACTGATGAACGTACAGGAAAACCGTCTTTGGATTTGCCCAAGATTTTTGGAATTCATTTATTTCTTTCAGGGGTGGCTTGTTTTGGTTTTGGCGCATTTCATGTAACAGGTTTGTATGGCCCTGGAATATGGGTGTCCGATCCTTATGGACTAACTGGAAAAGTACAATCTGTAAATCCAGCGTGGGGTGTGGAAGGTTTTGATCCGTTTGTTTCGGGCGGAATAGCCTCTCATCATATTGCAGCGGGTACATTGGGTATATTAGCGGGCCTATTTCATCTTAGTGTTCGTCCGCCTCAACGTCTATACAAAGGATTACGTATGGGCAATATTGAAACCGTCCTTTCCAGTAGTATCGCTGCTGTCTTTTTTGCTGCTTTTGTAGTTGCTGGAACTATGTGGTATGGTTCAGCAACTACCCCCATCGAATTATTTGGTCCCACTCGGTATCAATGGGATCAGGGATACTTCCAGCAAGAAATATATAGAAGAGTTAGTGCTGGACTCGCTGAAAATCAAAGTTTCTCAGAAGCTTGGTCTAAAATTCCGGAAAAACTTGCTTTTTATGATTACATTGGGAATAATCCGGCAAAGGGGGGGTTATTCAGAGCGGGCTCAATGGACAACGGGGATGGTATAGCTGTTGGATGGTTAGGACACCCCATCTTTAGAGATAAAGAAGGGCGTGAACTTTTTGTACGTCGTATGCCTACCTTTTTCGAAACATTTCCAGTTGTTTTGGTAGATGGAGACGGAATTGTTAGAGCTGATGTTCCTTTTAGAAGGGCAGAATCAAAGTATAGTGTTGAACAAGTAGGTGTAACTGTTGAGTTATACGGCGGCGAACTTAACGGAGTTAGTTATAGTGATCCTGCTACTGTTAAAAAATATGCTAGACGCGCTCAATTGGGTGAAATTTTTGAATTAGATCGTGCTACTTTGAAATCTGATGGTGTTTTTCGTAGCAGTCCGAGGGGTTGGTTTACTTTTGGACATGCTTCGTTTGCTTTGCTCTTTTTCTTCGGACACATTTGGCATGGTGCTCGAACCTTATTCAGAGATGTTTTTGCTGGTATTGACCCAGATTTGGATGCTCAAGTAGAATTTGGCGCATTCCAAAAACTTGGAGATCCAACTACAAAAAGACAAGTAGTCTGATATAATATAACATTGTTATCGTATCTTTCGAATCCACTTTTTTTTCTTTGACTTTTGCTCTTTCTTTAGGTAGGAAAATAAACAGGTATGGAAGCTATAATTGTAAACCACGATCGAATCTATGGAAGCATTGGTTTATACATTCCTTTTAGTCTCGACTCTAGGGATAATTTTTTTCGCTATCTTTTTTCGAGAACCCCCTAAAGTTCCAACGAAAAAGGTGAAATAAATTATTTTTTATTTTATCAATTAAAGTACTAAGCCTCCCGATATTGGGAGGCTTAGTACTTTAACTAGAACTAGTCCCCGTGTTCCTCGAATGGATCTCTTAGTTGTTGAGAGGGTTGCCCAAAAGCGGTATATAAGGCATACCCAGTAAAACTTACAAGTAAACCAGATATAGAGATGGCGACTAGGGTTGCTGTTTCCATTATTATATAATTTCAAGACCACAATGGATCTATGATAAGATCGTTTATTTATAACGGAATAGTATACAAAGTCAACAGGTCTTAATTAAAACAATAGGATTTATGGCTACACAAACCGTTGAGAGTAATTCCAGATCTGGTCCAAGATCAACAAATGTAGGGGGTTTATTGAAACCATTGAATTCGGAATATGGTAAAGTAGCTCCTGGATGGGGAACCACTCCTTTGATGGGTGTCGCAATGGCTCTATTTGCGATATTCCTATCTATTATTTTGGAGATTTATAATTCTTCCGTTTTACTGGACGGAATTTCAATGAATTAGAAGATCACAAGAACTGTGAAGTCTTAGCTTTTCAATACAAAGTGAATCCTTTAGGGGGCTCGGATTTCTAGCCCATATTTATATTTTGATTTTGGTAGTTCGACCGCGGAATTTCTTTGTTTCTGTAGTTCGGAATATGAGTGTGTGACTTGTTATAATTGATCCTATTGATAGTACAGAGAATGGGTCTGCCATCTTCATAGAGATGTGTTTTATCGCGTCGGATATTTAGTCTATTATCTGAAACACAGAATATATGAAATCGAGCACGAAATATTTAAACTATGATTCATACTTAATATTCAGACCCCGCGGCCGGACTAAAAAAAATGCTAAGTATAAATTGAAAGATTTTTCTTCTTTCAAACGCCCCTTTATGCTTTGCTTAGTTTAAGACGAACTATTTCTTTTGATTTTCAGTCATTTTATGATATATATCTATTAATTTAATTAATATTCATTGATTGAATAAGTGATGATACAATGGTTTTTACTCAGAGAATCATTGGACTTAGCTTTAAGGTTTTATTGAATCATCGTGGTTATAGTATGAATCTGAGGTTTCAATCGATTCATAGGGTCTTAACAAGAGAATTCCTATAAAAAATAAATAAATACAAAGACATATTAATTAAAATTAATTAAATTAAACACAAATAAAAATAATAAATCAATGAAAGAAAACAAAATAGGGAAATAGAAGATTCAAGAGGCCTGTAACGATCTATATAAAGCAATATAAAGACGAATGAGCCGACTTGAGATTTTGGCATTATCACCACAAAGCTTTCGGTTTTTTTTTCATATCTTCAGAGAAGAGATAAGATTGAAGCAAAGGAGAAACTAGAACTAGTAAGAAGTTTCAAACCTTCTATTTATTCTATATCTGTTTCAACCAGTATTGAGGTGTTTATGTTTGAGCTGTATGAGATGAAATTCTCATATACGGTTCTCAGAGGGGGAGTCCTCTTGGGTTACCTATCTCAATAAAGTCTATGATTGGTTCGAAGAACGTCTCGAGATTCAGGCGATTGCAGATGATATAACTAGTAAATACGTTCCTCCTCATGTTAACATTTTTTATTGTCTAGGAGGAATTACCCTTACTTGTTTTTTAGTCCAAGTAGCTACGGGATTTGCTATGACGTTTTACTATCGCCCGACCGTTACTGAGGCTTTTGCTTCTGTTCAATATATAATGACTGAAGCTAACTTTGGTTGGTTAATCCGATCAGTTCATCGCTGGTCGGCAAGTATGATGGTCCTAATGATGATCCTGCACGTATTTCGGGTGTATCTTACCGGTGGATTTAAAAAACCTCGCGAATTGACTTGGGTTACAGGTGTGGTTCTGGGTGTATTGACCGCATCTTTTGGTGTAACTGGTTATTCCTTACCTTGGGACCAAGTTGGTTATTGGGCAGTCAAAATTGTAACAGGCGTACCTGACGCTATTCCTGTAATAGGATCGCCTTTGGTAGAATTATTACGCGGAAGTGCTAGTGTGGGACAATCCACTTTGACTCGTTTTTATAGTTTACATACTTTTGTATTACCCCTTCTTACTGCCATATTTATGTTAATGCACTTCCCAATGATACGTAAGCAAGGGATTTCTGGTCCTTTATAGACTTTATAGAAAAGATCAGAGATATTTGTAATCACTCAGTTCTCAATTTTGGAGTATTTCATTGCTACAAGTATGGATTATTGAAAAGAATAAGACATGGTTTGGATATTTTCCTTCAACTCCACAATCACAATATTGTGTTATTTATTTGACACGAATAGTTGAAGTTAATTCTCCGAAGAGAAAATGGATTATGGGAGTGTGTGACTTGAACTAGTGATTAGGCCATGCAGATATATGTTATCTGCCACATTGGAATTCAAAAAAAAATGTGTCTTTGTTCCAACCACCGCGTAA